AATTTATTTGGAAGGGGATTTGCACCCCTGGTATAAGGGCTTAAACCTTGTGCAATTACTGAGCTCTGCCACCCAAATAAACTTGTCTAGTTATTATTTTAAGTTGCTTACTATTCTTATTAAGTTGGTCTCATAAGATTGATGTAGGGTTTGCATTAGTGTATTGACCCTTACTTCTGCCGGTCCTTTCGTACTAGGGAAGTAGCAAACATAGATAGAAACTGACCTGGATTACTCCGGTCTGAACTCAGATCACGTGGGGCTTTAATCGTTGAACAAACGAACCTTTAATAGCTTTTGCGCCATTGGGGTGCCCCGATCCAACATCGAGGTCGTAAACCCTTTCGTTGATTCGGGCTCGTGGAAAGGATTGCGCTGTTATCCCTGGGGTAACTTGTTTCGTTAGGCAGCAAGTGATGCTGGGTCTATTAACGTTAGTTCTACTAGTGCTTAGAGTTGTAACTCTAGGCTAAGAAAATTGTATTTTCGTCGTCGTGGATATTACTTTTGTTCCGTGGTTGCCCCAACCTAAAACTGTGCATCGTGAATAATGATTATGCGATGTAAATGTTTGGAAGCTCCACAGGGTCTTCTCGTCTTATGGGTTTATACCCGCCTTTGCACGGGTAGGTCAATTTCATTGATAGGGATAAGGAGACAGTTATGCCCTCGTGTAACCTTTCATTCTAGTCTTAATTTACAAGACAAGTGATTACGCTACTTTTACACGGTCAAAGTACCGCGGCCATTCAATATTAATCATTGGGCAGGTCTTGCCTCCAATAGGCGATTCTTATCTGGAGGTGATGTTTTTGGTAAACAGGCGAGGCATGTGTTTGCCGAGTTCCTTCTCATCCTTTATATCTTCTATATTATGTTCCAGTGTAGGGTTAACGGTTATTAGTTCTTGTTTTTCCTGTCGGTAGTCATGTTGTTGATTTCCTGTTGTTTTAAGGGCCGTTAATTTCCAGTGGTTGGTCCGATCTGGTTTACACTTACATTTAGAGGGGTGCGACCTCAAATTACTAATCTTAGCAGGATATTTCCTATTATATAGGATTACTTAATAGTGGTTATAGGGTCTTTATATATTATGGTATTTAAAGTTTAGTAAACTTAAGCTGTAACGCTTTTCTTCTTGGTGGCTGCTTTTAGGCCTACTTAAGTTTATAAGTTGGATATTATCTAATCAATAGAGCTGTATCTCTGTTCACTAGGGCTGTACCCCTAGTGAATAAAACTTAAAATGTAGAGTAGTAAGATGTTTAAATTTATAAGTAATTTTGTTGCTTATCTACAAATTAAGATCAAGCTTAAACTTGTTTCTTAAGTAACCAGCTATCACTAGGCTCGGTAGGCTTTTCACCTCTACCCAGGGCTTTTTCCAATCTTTTGCCACAGATACGGATTAACTCTTATAGGTAATCCCAGGGTAGCTCGTCTAGTTTCGGGGAGGCGGCAGTATTTTCGGGTTTACTTGCTAAGCCATGATGCAAAAGGTACAAGATTTTATCTTTGCTTTACTTTACTTAGTTGATCTGTTTCATCACTTTTTCAATGTTCCCTTGCGGTACTATATGTGTTTTATTTTTCTATCACCTATACTAAAATGGGGGCAATGGTTTGCTGTAAATGTGTGAATGTTTTATAATCATAAATTAAAAGTTGTTAGATAAATATACTCAAATCAGTAATCAGAAGATCTTGAATCGCACAAGAATATTTTCGGTGTAAGGGAAATGCTTAACTTTTAAGCTATCTTCTGTTTTCCAAGCGCACCTTCCGGTACGCTTACCATGTTACGACTTTTCTCCGGGAGGGGTGTGGGAGAGTGACGGGCGGTGTGTACGCACCCTAGTGGCCAACTTCAACTAGACAAACTATTCTTGTTTACTGCTAAATCCACCTTCAAAATTATTTCATTAAGTTATTCGTATACTCTGGGGAGAGAGTGTAGCCCATCTCTGCCTGCCTCATAGGCTGCACCTCGACCTGACGTATTTGCATAGATAGCTTCTTTGCCTACGGTTATTCTTTTATAAGGTTGGCTGGCGACGGCGGTATATAGACTGGGGGCGAGAGGCGGCGGGGTTAAAACGTGGGGTATCGGGTTATAGGACAGGCTCCTCTAGGTGGGTTTAGGGTGCCGTCAAGTTCTTTGGGTTTTAAACGATTGTTCGTAGTGCCCTGGCGACGGTGGTTTATTTATGGCAGGCATAGCGGGGTATCTAATCCCGGTTTGTGAGTTTTGCTTTCGTGATGTCAAAGTGAGTTTATTAATATAGATTCTTTCGATGTTGAGATATTTAAGCATACCTATTCAACTAGCAGGCATGATGGCTTCTATAGTATTAGTTAAGCTAGTATTTTAATCACGCTTTGTGCCGGAGATATCAGCTTGAGCTCCTCGTATAACCGCGGTGGCTGGCACGAGGTTTACCAGCTCTAAAATACGTAACTTAGTCGGGCTTGCGTCCATAGCTTAAGGTTTATCACTGCTGAGTACCCTTGAGGGTGTGGGTGGCTAGGTGTTGTGGGCTAACTTATTGTGAGCCTGATACCATCTCTTTTTTATGTTTATAGTTAAAGGAGGTCCTCACGGGAGTGCGGAAACTTGCATGTGTAATTTCATATATAGTTGATATTAAGGCTGGAACTAATCCTTTGTGTCAAGGGGTTCTAAAACCATCTGAGCATCTTCAGTGCTCTGCTTTAATGTTAAGCTACTCTTGACATTTGAAAATCAGAGGATAATTTAATGTTAAGATGCTAGCTTTGGGAGCTAGATACAGAGGTTTGAATCCCCTTCCTTTGAAAAATCTGTATGTTAAGTTTCAGTTGAATTTACCGGTGTTCTTTGATAGCAGAATTAACTTGTTTTCTAGGCGACCTAGAATTGGAAAGATTAAAATAAAAATTATAAAGTACACTGTTGATGCAATTTGTGTTATTAAAATAAATGGGTGTTCAGCTGGTTCTCCCCCTAGTCAAGTGAGTAGCGCTAGATCAGCAATCAGAATCCAAAATGTAACTTGGGCGAGCGGACGAAATTGAATGCCTCGTTGTTTAGAGGTGTGGGTAAAGGGGATAACCAGGAGGATTATGATGGCTGCTGCTAAAGCTATGACCCCGCCTAATTTATTAGGAATAGATCGTAGAATCGCATAGGCGAACAGGAAGTATCATTCTGGCTTAATGTGAGGTGGGGTACTAAGAGGGTTGGCATAAATAAAATTGTCTGGCTCACATAGTGCATTTGGGGGTAAAAGAGAAATTATAAAAAGAACCCCAAGTAAAATAACAAAGCCAAAAATGTCTTTGAAAGAGAAGTATGGGTGAAATTGAATTTTATCCAAATTAGAGTTAATTCCTAGGGGGTTACTAGATCCTGTTTGATGGAGGAATATAATATGGATTATAGTTATTGCTGCTAGGATAAATGGTAAAATAAAATGGAATGTAAAAAACCGGGTTAATGTGGCGTTTGATACTGAGAAGCCGCCTCATAATCATATTACAATATCATCTCCTACATAAGGTACTGCTGAAATTAAATTTGTAATAACGGTTGCCCCTCAGAAGGATATTTGCCCTCATGGTAGTACATAACCAACGAAAGCAGTAGCTGCAGTTAATGCAAATAAGATGACTCCAACGTTTCATGTTTCTTTATATAAATAAGAGCCGTAGTAGATCCCTCGCCCGATGTGAGCATAAATACAAATAAAGAATATAGAGGCCCCATTGGCATGAAGATTTCGTATAAGCCATCCGTTGTTAACATCACGACAAATGTGTATAACTGAAGAGAAGGCTAGTTCAGTGTTGGCGGTATAGTGTATCGCAAGAATTAGTCCTGTAATAATTTGTAAGATCAAACATAGGCTTAAAAGTGAGCCAAAATTTCATCAGGCTGAGATATTAGCAGGAGAAGGAAGGTCAACTAACATGCTATTACCAAGTGATAGGAGTGGGTGAGTTTTTCGAAGAATGGTTGGTGGGTGGGACATAATCAGATAACGTTTAAAATTACAATTAAAAAAAAAAATTTTAAAATTACAATTAAAAAAAAAAAATTTTAAAATTACAATTAAAAAAAAATTTTAAAATTACAATTAAAAAAAAAATTTTTAAAATTACAATTAAAAATTTGATTGGGTGGTTCTTATAGTTGAATTCTACAACGGTGGTTTTTCAAGTCGCTAGTTTAAGTTAAAGTCTTAATAAGAATGCTGCTTTAAGAAGAGGTTACATCTTCACTCGCTGGTTTACAAGACCAGTGCTTTATATTTAAGCTATTAAAGCTTTATAAGTTAGGTAAAATGACCAAAAGTTCGCCGGTTCCTGAGGGGGTTGACGGCAGCAATGAACTTGGGGGGTCAAAGGGGGTAAGGGGGTTGTCGTGAAACCGCGGGAACGAGAGATTATTGAAGCTGGGAAAGGTATATCATATATGCCCTATGCCTGGATGGATGTGAGCTATCAATGAAACATACTTGTATACCCTTCGGGAAATCGAGCTTAGCAGTTGTATGCCAAGAGTGATAAAAGGAGTACCTTAGTCTGGGATAAGCCTATGCAATGAGTTGTAATGGTATTTGGAGGAGTAGGTACTTATGCCATTATATATACCTATGCCATAGAGGCATATACCTATGCCATTATATATACCTATGCCATAGAGGCATATACCTATGCCATTATATATACCTATGCCATAGAGGCATAGGTGAGGAAGAGGGTTTGGGGGGGGTATTGAGTGCTCTGACGTAAAAGTAATAGTTTTATTAGAGCATATGTTAAGTTTCGTTTTATGTTTTTTTATAATATTTTTATTGGGGGTCGCTGTGGTTGTTTTAAGCCCTTCTCCCTATTTTTCTGCTTTAGGCTTAGTATTTGTTGCTGTTTCTGGGTGTATTGTTATTTTGTACCATGGGGGTACCTTTTTATCTTTAGTTCTGGTTCTATTATATCTTGGTGGGATGATGGTAGTTTTTGTGTATTCGGCAGCCTTGGCTGCCGATCCTTACCCTGAGATTCTTGGGGGTCGGTTGTTTTGATTTTTTATAGTCTGTGTTTTATGCGTTTGTTTTGCTGGCTATTTTTATTTTAATAATTTTTTATTGAGCACATTACTGGCTTGTGATGGGGTAAATTATGTTGGTGGTATTTTTGGGGCCGAGTGGTTAGGAGTCACGACTTTTTATGAGGTTGGGTTTATTCTTATCTTGGCTGGATGAGCTTTATTAGTTTGTTTATTTTCTGTTTTAGTAGTTGTTCGTGGGGTAGATCGTGGGGCCCTGCGAGCTGTGAGACTAAGTGTAATTAGAGCTAGGGCAAAGGCTATTAATGGTAAGGTGGCAGAGTTTAGTCGGTGCGCTTCTGTCAGTATCGTCGAGGGTTTTAATTGGTTACTGGCTAATCCTTTTGGTCCAATTTTTTCAAGTCAGGTTAGGTCTATTGCTTGGGTTATTAGTTTTTGGCTTCATACCAGAGATAGACGGGATAGGGAGCGATGAATAATGTGTGGGTAGAATGCTAGTTGAGTAAAAAAGGAGAATACAGTCTGGTTAGTTTTTTTATTAGTTAACTCCATAGAGATAACTAAGCTAATAATGAATATAATTAGGGCAATAGTTTTAATGTAGGGCGGTATTGTAAAGATTTGAGGTTTTATTGGTGGTAGTGTGCTTGTCAGAATTAATCCTGAGATTATACTACCTCAGGCTAGACGTTTTAGGGGATTTTTAATGAAGTTATTTTCGTGTGTGGGGGTCATGGCTAAATATCGTGGTGTGCCGGAGGCTGATATAATAATTAGTCGTGAGCTATAGGCAGTTGTTAGTGTTACGGCTAGGAGGGTAACTATTAGGGCCCAGGCATTAGTATAGGAGGTGTTTAGGGCTTCTAGAATAAGGTCTTTTGTGAAGAAACCGGCTAGGAACGGCAAGCCTATTAATGCTGCTGATCCAATGGTTATGCAGGATGTTGTTAGAGGGAGATTATTGTTTAAACAACTAAATTTTCGAATGTCTTGTTCATTGTTTATATTATGAATAATACTTCCTGAGCATAAGAAGAGTATGGCTTTGAAAAAAGCATGTGTACATATATGGAGGAAGGCAATGTGTGGGTGGTTGAGGCCAATTGCTACTATTATTAGGCCCAGCTGGCTTGATGTAGAAAAGGCAATAATTTTTTTGATGTCATTTTGGGTTGTTGCACAAAGGGCAGCGAAAATAGTGGTCATTGCTCCAAGGCATAGCGTTATTTCTAATATAAAGGGGTAATTTTGAAATAGTGGGTGGAGCCGAATAAGAAGGAATACCCCTGCAACAACTATGGTACTTGAGTGAAGTAGGGCTGAAACAGGTGTGGGGCCCTCTATTGCAGCTGGGAGTCAGGGGTGGAGTCCGAATTGAGCTGATTTTCCTGTGGCTGCGATTAAGAATCCCAGGGTTGGGATAATGTATTGTTGATCAGATAAAAGTAGAGTAATTTGTTGTAAATCTCAGGAGTTAGTGTTGGAGCATATTCAGACTATACTTATTACTAGTCCAATGTCTCCGATGCGGTTGTAGGCTACTGCTTGAAGAGCAGAAATGTTAGCTTTTGTTCGACCTGATCATCAACTAATCAGAAGGAAGGATATAATTCCTACCCCTTCTCAGCCAATAAATAGTTGTAGAAGGTTATTTGCAGAGATAAAGGTGATTATTGTAATTAAAAATAGAAGAAGATATTTAAAAAATTTGTCTACAAGTCGTTCTTTTTCTATATATCATTGTGAGAATTCTATAATGCTTCAGGTGATTACTAAGGCGATTGGGGTAAAAATAGCGGTATATTTGTCGATTTTAAAAGATAGGGCAATATTAAATAGGGTTCAGTCTATCCAGGGTTTTAGTGTAAGAGTGGTCTCTATATTTTCGTTTAAGTAAATAGTTAATGGGATTAGACTAATAAATATAGAGGTTTTAACTAGTTTAGTTGTAAGAATTATAGATGGTTTTGGTATAATGATAGGGGGAAGAAGGACAATAATTGTAAGTAGTGCTCCGGAGTTTATAATTAGGGTTAGATAGTTAGAATTCATTAGCTTCTACTTGGACTTGCACCAAGATTGGTGGCACCTAAGGCCAGCGGATTTCTGCTTATCCTTTAGAAGCTCGAGAGGACTGTGGAGTTGAACCTCAGGGGAAAGAATTAGCAGTTCTTAGTGCTGCCTTGCTCCTCTCGGCAGGCAGAGGGGTTTTAACCTTCATTATTAGACTCACAATCTAATGTTTTATTTAAACTATGCGTGCCTCTAATTATAATAGTGCTTGGATTGGCAATAAGAAGAATGACAGGGGCTATATGTATAAGTATTAGAAGATGTTCTCGGGTGGTACTAGGATTAACTGGAGCATGTTTATTAGGGTGTTCATGTTGTGTTATAATAAGCATATTTAGTGAGAAAAGAGCAGTTAATGTCATGCTTAGGCCTAGTGGGATAATAGTTCAATTTGATCAGCTAAATAAGGAGGTGATGATTAGAATTTCTGCTATAAAGTTTGGGAATGGGGGTAGGGCTATATTAGCAAATGTTATTATAAGTCATCAGAATGATATTAGAGGAAATAGGGCTTGTAGGCCTCGGTTTATAAAGATTGAACGTGTGTGAGTACGCTCATATGTGATATTAGCAAGACAAAATAAGCCTGATGACACCAATCCGTGTGCAATTATTATTGCAAGAGCTCCAGATCATGCTCAGGGTGTTATTGTGAAAATTCCAGCTACAACTAAGCCTATATGGCTGACAGATGAGTAGGCAATTATAGATTTTAGGTCTGTTTGTCGTAAACAAATTGAACTAGTCACAATTATTCCTCATATAGCAATAATTATAAAAGGGATAGCCAAGTCTTTAGTTAGGGGGATAAATAATGATGACATGCGAATTATGCCATAGCCTCCTAGTTTTAATAGAATTGCGGCTAAGACCATAGAGCCTGCAATTGGAGCTTCTACGTGAGCTTTTGGTAATCATAAGTGGAAGATATAAAGAGGTATTTTAATCAAAAAGGCTAAAAAGCAGGCAACTCATCACAAGGCTTCAGATCATGGTGTGTTTGAGAGTAGCGAGAGATCTGAAAGGGGGATGATGTATGTTGATAGGGAGTTTAAGTGGGTTTGAATCATAATGAGGGCAAGAAGTAGGGGGAGAGAGGCAGATAAGGTATAGAAAAGGAAATATAGACCAGCTGTGAGCCGTTCTTTCTGGTTTCCTCAGCGGGTAATAATTAAAAGGGTGGGGATTAGGGTAGTTTCAAAGGCAATATAAAATATTAGCAGGTTGGAGGCCCCAAAAGTAATACATAGAAGGACTTGAAGGAGGATAAGTAAAGAGATTATTGTTTTTTGTCGTGTGATTGGCTCAGTTTTTATGTGTGCTTGGCTAGCTATAATGGTTAGGGGTAGTAGTCAGCAAGAGAGTATAATTAGTGGGCATGAAAATTGGTCAATGCTTAAGAGGGAGTTGGTTGAATTATGCTCAGTTATGTCTGTGCTTAATGTGAGTGTTGTCAAAGTTGCAATTAAAAAGCTGAAGAAGGTTGTAGCAGTTCATAACATGCTTTTTTTGTTAATTAAAAAGGTTATTGGAATTAATATAATTGAGGGGATGATGAGTTTTAGCATTTTAATAGATTTAGGGCTTTTAATTGGTCGGTGTTATGAGTACGAGCTGTTGCAATTATTAAAGATAGTCCCATGCCAGCTTCACAGGCTGAAAAGGTTAAAATAATAAGTGGTGCTGCTATTATTGGAAGTGACGTATTGTTTAAGGCTCATAGTGCTGTAGAGACATATAGTGCTAGGGCTATGCTTTCTAAGGTAAGTAGAAGAGAAAGAAGGTGTTTTCGTTGCAGGGATAGGCCTAATAGGGCTAGGAAGAAAGATGTAAAAATTAATGTCAGGGGCATGTGAGAGTAGGTGTTCCTGAAAGTTCAGGATTAATTGAGCCGAAATCAATTGTCTTAATTAGACTAAACCCCAATAAACTATTCTGCTCAATCAAGTCCTCCTTGTAATCATTCATAGATTAGGCCTAATGTAAGAAGAATGACAAATAGGGAAGCTCAAAGAAGGGTTAATTCCGGGTGAGAAATGTTTGTTGCTCATGGAGATGGGAGAAGAAGAGCAATTTCTAAATCGAATAGTAAAAATAGAATAGCTACTAGAAAGAATCGAAGGGAGAATGGTAGGCGGGCAGATCCTTGTGGGTCGAAGCCGCATTCGTAGGGGGAAAGTTTTTCACTATCAGGTTTTATAATCGGCAGTCAAAATGCTAGTAGGGCTAAAATAGACGATAGTGTTAGAGTTAGGGTAATTATAACTATGAAGGAGTTCATATGCCTTTTCTTGGGTTTATACCAGGTTTGGTTGGTTGGAGGCCAACTATATTAAGTGTATTAAAAAGGCAGGTTAGGTTAAGAGCCTCATCAGTAGATCGAGATATACAAGAATAGTCAAACAACATCTACAAAGTGTCAGTATCAAGCAGCGGCTTCGAAACCGAAGTGATGTTTAGAGGTAAAATGATATTGTATGTGTCGTACTAGGCATGTAAGTAGAAATAGGGAGCCAATAATTACATGTAAGCCGTGGAAACCTGTTGCGACGAAAAAAGTAGAGCCGTATACGCTGTCTGCTATTGTAAATGGGGTTTCATAGTATTCTATAGCTTGAAGGGCTGTGAAGTAAAGTCCAAGCAGAACTGTCAGGGCTAGAGCTTGAGTTGCTTCTGTTCGGTTTTTTTCAGTAATACTATGGTGGGCTCAGGTTACGGATACTCCGGAGGCAAGTAGAACTGCAGTATTTAATAGTGGTACTTCAAATGGGTTCAGTGGGGTAATTCCTGTTGGAGGTCATATTAGGCCAAGCTCTAGAGTTGGTGCCAGGCTGGCGTGATAGAAAGCTCAGAAAAAACCTGCGAAAAAACAGACTTCTGAGATAATAAACAAGATTATTCCATAGCGTAGGCCTTGTTGAACTGGAGAAGTGTGATGGCCTAGAAAGGTGCCTTCTCGAACAACATCTCGTCATCATTGATATATTGTAAGAAGTATCAGAATTAAGCCTAGTGTTATTAAGATATAAGAATTTTTATGGAATCATATGGCTAGGCCGGAGGTTATTAATAGTGCGGCGCCAGCACCGGTTAGGGGTCAGGGGCTTGGGTCTACCATGTGGTATGCGTGAGCTTGGTGGGACATAGACGTTTTCTTGAAGATAAAGGGTTAAAAGTAGAATAAAGACGTATGCTTGGATTATAGCAACAGCTAATTCTAGAATAGTTAAAAGGAAAAGGAGTAATGAGGTAGCTAGTGTAAGTGAGATTATTGGCATTACTGCAAAGGTGGTAATAGAGATTAATTGAATAAGTAGATGTCCAGCTGTTAAATTGGCAGTTAGTCGGACTCCTAGAGCAATAGGTCGGATGAAAAGGCTAATAGTTTCGATAATAACAAGTATAGGGATGAGTGCAATTGGGGTGCCTTCTGGTAATAAGTGGGCTAAGGCTTCTGTTGGTTTTTTTTGTAAGCCGATAAGAACCGTAGCTAATCATATTGGTACTGCTAACCCTATATTTATTGATAGTTGGGTAGTAGGTGTATATGTGTAAGGTAATAACCCTAGAAGGTTGATTGTTAGGATAAATATTATAGAGGCTATACAGATTAGGGCTCATTTGTGTCCTTGTGAGTTGATTGGAGTAAATAGTTGTTTAGTGATAGTTATTAGTGTAGGTATCAGTAGTGTGTGGTAGCGAGATTTAATAAAATTTGGTGTTTGTAAAATTAGTAAAATACTAGGGATTAGTATAGCTAATCAGGCTAGAGGGAGCCCAAATATGGTTGGGGATTTAAATTGGTCAAAAATTGCTAGTGTCATGGTCAGGTTCAGGTGGGTTGTTTGGGTTTAGTGGCTTGTTGAGCAGAGACGGTGTTTTGTGTTTGGTAAAATATAATAGTTGGCATAATTAGTAATAAAATAATTAATCATGATACTGTAAGTATAGAAAATCAAGGAGCGGGCTCAAGTTGTGGCATATCACTAAGGGAGAACATATTCACCCATCTTCAGCTTAAAAGGCTGATGCTAAGTTAGCTTCTTAGTGGCAGTATATATGTTAGGATTCTAATACATCAGTAGTTCAACTTTCGAAATATGAGAGAGGAACAGCTTCTAGTGCGATTGGTATAAAACTATGATTTGCACCGCAGATTTCTGAGCATTGACCAAAATATAGGCCTGGTCGAATTGTAATAAATGTTGCTTGATTTAATCGGCCTGGGACTGCATCTACTTTAGTACCTAAAGATGGGATAGTTCAGGAGTGGATTACATCTTCTGATGTAATTAACATGCGAATAGGGGATTCTATTGGTACTACGATGCGATGGTCTACGTCTAGAAGGCGGATTCCTCCTGGCTCTAGTTCATTAGTTGGCGTTATGTAAGAGTCAAATTCGATCTGATTATAATCAGTGTATTCATAGGATCAGTATCATTGATGTCCAACTGCTTTAATTGTTAAATGTGGGTCACTGATTTCGTCGGTAAGGTAAAGAATGCGTAGGGATGGAAGAGCAATTATAATGAGGACAATGGCTGGTATAACTGTTCATACGATCTCTACTTCTTGAGAATCAAGAGAGTGTTTATTTGTGAATCGGGTAGTAACTATCAGAGTAATAAGATAGAAAATTAGTACACTAATTAAGAATACAACTGTTAGAGTGTGATCATGAAAATGAATAAGTTCTTCTATGATAGGGGAGGCTGCATCTTGAAGTCCTAGTTGAGCTTGCTGTGCCATAAGCAAGATACATGAGTATAAGCTCATAATATTACCTTGACAAGGTAGTGTAATAGTTTTACTAGTATCTTAAGAAAGTGGCAGATATGGTTATGCACCTGGCTTGAAACCAGCGTAGGGGGGTTCGAATCCCTCTTTTCTTGAAGTTAGCTTGGACATAGGCTGGTTCTTCATAAGTATGGTAGGGAGGTGGGCAGCCATGAAGTCATTCAATATTAGTGTTGAGAAGGTCTGTAGCAACAGCTTTGCGTTTAGAAGAGAAGGCTTCTCATAAGATAAATATAAATAGTATAACGGCAATTAATGAGATTGTTGATCCAATTGAGGAAACTACATTTCATGTAGTGTAGGCATCTGGGTAGTCTGAGTAACGTCGTGGTATGCCAGCTAAACCTAGGAAATGTTGGGGGAAGAATGTAAGATTTACACCAGTAAACATAATTACAAAGTGTGCTTTTGATCAGGTTTCGTTAAGTGTATAGCCCGTGAATAGTGGGAATCAGTGGACGAAGCCCGCCATGATTGCGAAAACAGCTCCTATGGATAATACATAATGGAAGTGGGCTACTACATAGTAAGTATCATGAAGGATAATATCTAGTGATGAGTTGGATAAAACGATTCCCGTGAGTCCTCCTACAGTGAATAAGAAAATAAAGCCTAAGGCCCATAGTATGGGGGTGTGTCATACGATTTTTCCGCCATGGAGAGTAGCTAGTCAGCTAAAAACTTTAACTCCTGTTGGGATGGCAATAATTATTGTGGCTGATGTAAAGTAGGCTCGTGTATCAACATCTATTCCTACTGTAAATATGTGATGGGCTCATACAATAAACCCTAGCAACCCAATAGCCATTATTGCTCAGACTATTCCTATATATCCAAATGGTTCTTTTTTCCCGGAGTAATAGGCAACTACATGAGAGATAATTCCAAAGCCTGGTAAGATTAGAATATAAACTTCAGGATGTCCAAAGAATCAAAATAGGTGTTGGTAAAGAATTGGGTCTCCTCCCCCTGCAGGGTCGAAGAAAGATGTATTTAAATTACGATCTGTTAAAAGTATAGTAATGGCGGCTGCAAGTACAGGAAGTGATAGAAGAAGGAGGACTGCAGTAATTAAAACGGATCAAACAAATAAAGGAATTTGGTATTGTGTTATAGTTGGGGGCTTTATATTAAAAATTGTTGTAATAAAGTTGACTGCCCCTAGAATTGATGAAATACCAGCTAGGTGAAGGGAGAAAATTGTTAAGTCAACAGAGGCCCCTGTGTGGGCTAAATTTCCTGCTAGGGGTGGGTATACGGTTCATCCCGTTCCGGCCCCTGCTTCAACTCCTGCGGAAGCTAAAAGTAGAAGGAGTGAGGGTGGAAGTAGTCAAAAGCTTATGTTGTTTATACGTGGGAAGGCTATATCTGGGGCGCTAAGTATTATTGGTACAAGTCAGTTTCCGAAGCCTCCGATTATAATTGGTATAACTATAAAAAAGATTATAACGAAAGCATGGGCGGTTACGATAACGTTAAAGATTTGATCGTCTCCTAGTAAAGTGCCTGGTTGACTTAATTCTGCCCGAATTAGGATGCTTAAAGCAGTTCCCACTATTCCTGCTCAGGCCCCAAAGATTAGATATAGGGTGCCGATGTCTTTATGATTAGTAGAGAATAATCAACGAATGAGAGTCACTGGTAGGATGGCCGAATGTTTAGGCGGTGGGCTGTAGACCCGCTTACAGAGATTCGATTTCTCTTCCTGTCAAATTGACCCTGTGGTGAAGTTCACATTAGATTGCAAATCTGAAGATACAGAAGTATACTCTGTTGGGGTCTATAGATCAAAGCTAAAATTAGCACTTAGCTGTTAACTAAGAGGTTGTAAGTATAACACTTGCTGGTCTAGTAAAAATTTTAGCTTAATATAAAGCATCTGATTTGCGTTCAGAAGATGTGAGTGTGTCTTGCAAATTTTATAATCAGAAATTAAGGGTAGTATCCTTACTGTAAGCTTTGAAGGCTTAGAGTCTATATAACTTAAATTTCTAGTACATAATAAAGATCGCTATTAGCTGAGGTGTTAGAATGAATAGATTAATTGATAATATTGTCATTAAAGCTATAGGCTTATTTGGGGTCACACGTCAAAGAGTAAGATTTGTTGTTGGACATGGAGGTGATAAAATGATTGATAAGTAGCATATGCGGGTATAAAAAAATAAACTTAACAATGAGCCTATTATTATTATAAACAGATAGATAACAAGGTTTTGGTTGGCGAGTTCAACTGATGCTAAAAGTTTATTGGTAAAACCTGTTAGTGGGGGGAGGCCACCTAGAGATAATAGAAGAAGTAATAAAAGTATTTGAGAAATTTGATTGTGCTTATTTATGGTAAGTGCTGTAATTTTATTAGCTTTTAAAGTGTTGAGGTTAATGAATGTTGTGCTTGTAAGTAAGCAATAGATTAGTGTTGTAACTCAAGTAATTGTTGGGTTAAAGGGAGCTATGCTAGCAATTCAGCCTATGTGTGCGATTGATGAGTAGGCAATAATTTTTCGTGTTTGAGTTTGATTTAGGCCCCCCCAACCTCCAACAAACACTGATAATAAAGCTGGGCCAAGAATAAATGCATTATTTTGATCTTGTGCAATTTGAATAAGGAGAGTAATTGGGGCTAATTTTTGTCAAGTTGCTAGGATCATGCCTGTAGTAAGATCTAGGCCTGCTATTACTTCTGGAAGTCAGAAGTGTATTGGTGCTATACCTAATTTAAATATGAGAGCAAGAGTTATAGCGTTAAGGATAATTGGGTCGCTTGATGGGCTGATTGCTCAATTTCCTGAGTGCCAAGCGGCTAAACAGGCAGTAACAAGAAGTGTGGCAGAGCCTGCACTTTGAGCAATGAAGTATTTAGTAGTTGCTTCAATTGAACGTGGGTGATGTGTTTTAGCTATTAGCGGGATAATAGCAATTGTATTAATTTCTAATCCGATTCAAGCTAGAATTCAGCTGGTGCTTGAGAATGTTACAAGTGTGCCAAGACCTAGAGTTATTAGTAGTGTAGATTGAATTAAGGGGGATAGCATATAGTAAGAGATGCTGGTAACATCATATTTGGGGTATGGGCCCAAAAGCTTTATTTAGCTTATCTTACTTAGGATGTGGTGTAATGGAAACACGGAGGGTTTTGGTCTCTCAGATTAAGGTTCGAATCCTTTCATACTAACGAGGAAGAAAGGGGGTAATATCCCCTGTAGCCACTCTATCAAAGTGGTTCCTATTTTCGGACATACTTCCACTGTTAAAAATCCAGTTTATTATTAGTGTTTATATTTGAGGTACTCCTGCCCCCCCCAGTGACACAGCGAGGGATAGTTGAAGAGTAAAAAGGGCTAGGTTGAGGGGTAGAAAATTCTTTCACATAAGGTGTATCAGCTGATCATATCGGAATCGGGGGTATGAGGCTCGGATTCAGAGGAATAGGATAATGAGTGGGGTTGCTTTTATTATTACATTAATAATTGGTAAAATATTTAAATTGTTTGGTCCAAGAGGTCCTAGAAATATAATTGCTGTAAGGGTATTTATAAATAAGATATTAGAGTATTCAGCCAGAAAAAATAAAGCGAATGGACCTCCAGCATATTCTACATTAAAACCAGAGACAAGTTCTGATTCTCCCTCAGTTAAATCGAACGGGGTTCGGTTTGTTTCTGCCAAAGTAGAAACAAATCATATTGCTGCTAGTGGTCAGCTTGAGAGTAGGAATCAGGTGTGTTCTTGCGTATAAATAAAGGCTTGAAGGGAAAATCCTCCTGTTAAAATAATTAAACATAATAGAATTAAGCCTAGGCTTACTTCATATGAGATGGTTTGGGCTACGGCTCGAAGTGCTCCGATTAGCGCATATTTTGAGTTAGAGGCTCAACCTGAGCCAAGGGAGGCGTAGACTGATAAGCTTGAAATTGCTAAAATTACAAGAAGAGTAAGATTAATAGTGGAGATCGATTGTGGTATGGGAATAAATATTCAGAGCGATAGAGCTAAAGTTAGCGCTATAATGGGGGCTGCGATAAATAAGGCTGGGGAGGCTGCGGTGGGTCATACGGGTTCTTTTAGAAATAATTTTACTCCGTCTGCAATAGGTTGTAAAAGTCCTATAAATCCGACAACATTTGGTCCTTTGCGAAGTTGTATATAACCTAGGGTTTTTCGTTCAACTATTGTTAGAAATGCTACTGCAAGCAGGACTATTAAAACTAAAATTAAAGTGGATGTTAATATAACTAGCAT